CCCTCTTCTTGTACCCTTGAATCCACAAGTACCGGCCGAGGACCAAGAAACAACCCGACCCCGTACATCTGTAACAGTCACAATGGTATTGTTGAAACTTGCTTGAACATGAATAACTCCCTTTGGTAGTCTACGTGTACTTTTACGTGAACCAATACGTCCATTCCTACGTGAACCAATTCTTGGTATAGGTTTTGCCATATTTTATCATCTCATAAATATGAGTCAGAGATATATGGATATATCCATTTCATGTTAAAACAGATCTTTTATTTTTATTTGTACATTTTGGGTCCTTTAGGGAGTTCTTTTTAGAAAAATTATCCTTGTCTTTGCTTATGTCTTGGGTTGGAACAGATTACGATAATTCGTCCCCGCCTACGGATCAGTCGACATTTTTCACAAATTTTACGAACAGAGGCCCTAATTTTCATATTTTGCATTCCTTAACTTAAACTTAATTCCTAATTTACTTCGTGGAAGAAAATAAGTTTCTTGAAATTTAATTTTAAATCTCGAATTGTATCTCCCCAAAAGTAATCTTAAATCACCTAATCGTTCGAGTTTGAATCTTTGTTGCGGAGTCTATAAATTATACGCCCTCGGGTTGAATCATAACGACTTACCTCAATTTTGACTCTATCTCCTGGTAGTATCCGTATAAAACTACGTCGGATCCTTCCTGAAACATAACCTAGAATCAGATCTTCATTATCTAAACGAACCCGGAACATACCGTTGGGAAGTGATTCAGTAATTAAACCTTCATGAACCCATTTTTGTTCCTTCATTCCAGGTAAAACCCCCTTGAAATATCAACTAATGGAGGAGGAGTGATATTAGATAACTCTTTCTCTTTTTTTTTTTCACAAATAGTCAATTTCGTATCTAATTTTGATAGTAGAAGGATTACCATATATAACACAAGATTTCTCCGCCGATTCCTTCTAATCGAGCTTCTCGGTCTGTCATTATACCTCGAGAAGTAGAAATAATTACAATCCCTATACCACCTAAAATTCTAGGAATTCTTTGATAGTTAGAATAGATTCGTAGACCAGGTCGACTTATCTGTTTTAAATTTAAAATAGTTTGAGATGGCCCCTTCCTATTTCTTCTATGTTGTAGCGTTAAAACCAAAAAATCTTTGTTGTTTTCCCGATGTTTTCTCACGTTTTCTATAAAACCTTCTCTTAAAAGTATTTTTACAATGCTTTCAGTGATGCTAGTAGATGATATTCGAACCGTTACTTTTTTATGCATGTCAGCATTTCGTATAGAGGTTATTATGTCAGCAATAGTGTCCCTACCCATAATGAACTAAAATTTGTGGTTCCTAAAAATTTTGATATAATAAACATGATATTTTTTGTTATGAAGTAACATTATTAAAGGTATATACGTGAGACACAATCTATTAATCATTCAAAATACTCTACTATAACTTATAATATAATTCTATATGATGATGATGTTCTTATCTTATAATACTTCAGGGGCTAATGACACTATTTTAGTAAAATTTAACTTTCTTAATTCTCGGGCGATCGCACCAAAAACTCGAGTTCCTTTTGGATTTCCTTCTTCATCAATGACAACTGCAGCATTGTCATCATATCGTATTATCATACCATTATCGCGTTTGAGTTCTTTACAAGTACGTACAATTACAGCTCTGATCACTTCCGATCTTTTTAGGGGCATATTTGGTACTGCTTCTTTGATCACAGCAACAATAACATCACCAATATGAGCATATCGGCGATTACTAGCGCCTAGTATTCGAATACACATCAATTCTCGGGCCCCGCTGTTATCTGCTACATTCAAATAGGTCTGGGGTTGAATCATATCATTTTTTTATCTGTTCTTTCAATGCAAAACAAAAGGGGCTAAAAAAAAAAAAAACAAAGAAACCTGCAATTGCTTTTTTATTCCAAGAACTCTTTCTTTTGGTTATACGTTTATATCACGAAATAATGAATTGAGTTCGTATAGGCATTTTGGATGCCGCTATTGAAATAGCCTTTCTAGCTATATTTTCTGCTACTCCACCCATTTCATAAAGTATTCTACCTGGTTTAACAACAGCTACCCAATATTCGGGAGATCCTTTACCCGACCCCATACGTGTTTCCGCAGGTCTTACTGTAACGGGTTTGTCTGGAAATATACGTACCCATATTTTTCCACCACGGCGGGCATTTCGTGTCATTGCTCGTCGCCCTGCTTCTATTTGTCTAGATGTGATCCAAGCGGGTTCAAGTGCCTGAAGAGCATATCGACCGAAACAAATAGAATTACCTCGATACGATATTCCCCTCATTCTTCCTCTATGTTGTTTACGGAATCTGGTTCTTTTGGGGTTATAGTTGATGGTTGTTTCGCAATGCCATCTCTACTACAGAACTGGACATGAGAGTTTCTTCTCATCCAGCTCCTCGCGAATCAAAACAATTGAAAAAAAAAGTCGCGGGCGAATATTTACTCTTTTATCTTT